TACGGGTGGAGTATTCACAGGCGGTACTGCCGAACATGTACGAGCTCCTTCTAATGGAAAAATAAAGTTCAATGAGTATTTGGTTCATCCCACGCGTACTCGTCATGGGCATCCTGCTTTTCTATGTTCTATAGACTTGTATGTAACTATTGAGAGTCGGGATATTCTACATAGTGTGAATATTCCACCAAAAAGTTTGATTTTAGTTCAAAATGATCAATATGTAGAATCTGAACAAGTGATTGCTGAGATTCGTGCCGGAACGTCCACTTTTCATTTTAAAGAGAGGGTTCGAAAACATATTTATTCTGAATCAGAGGGAGAAATGCACTGGAGTACCGATGTCTACCATGCACCTGAATATACATATAGTAATGTTCATCTATTACCAAAAACAAGTCATTTATGGATATTAGCAGGGGGTCCGTGCAGATCTAGTATAGTGTCTTTTTCGCTCCACAAGGATCAAGATCAAATGAATGCTCATTCTTTTTCTGTCGACGAAAGATATATCTCTGACCGATTAATCACTAATGATCGAGTAAGACATAAATTGTTGGATCCTTCTGGTAAAAAAGATAGGGAAATTCTTGACTATTCAAGACTTGATCGAATCATATCCAATGGGCATTGGAATTTCATATATCCTTCGATTCCCCAAGAGAATTCTGATTTCTTGGCGAAAAGGCGAAGAAATAGATTTCTCATCCCATTACAATATGATCAAGAACGAGAGAAAGAACTAATACCCTCTTTTGGTATTTTGATTGAAATACCAAAAGAGGGTATTTTACGTAGAAATAGTATTCTTGCTTATTTTGATGATCCACGATACAGAAGAGAGAGTTCGGGAATTACTAAATATGGGATCGTAGAGGTGGATTCAATCGTAAAAAAAGAAGATTTGATTGAGTATCGAGGAGCAAAAGAATTTAGTCCGAAATACCAAATGAAAGTGGATCGGTTTTTTTTTATTCCCGAAGAGGCGCATATCTTACCCGGATCTTCGTCCATAATGGTCCGGAACAATAGTATTATTGGAGTAGATACACAACTCGCTTTAAATACAAATACAAGAAGCCGAGTAGGTGGATTAGTCCGGGTGGAGAGAAAAAAAAAAAGTATTGAACTGAAAATATTTTCTGGAGATATTCATTTTCCCGGGGAGACAGATAAGATATCCAGACACAGCGGCATTTTGATACCGCCGGGAACGGAAAAAAAAATTTCTAAGGAATCAAAAAAATGGAAAAATGGGATCTATGTCCAACGGATCACACCCGCCAAAAAAAAATATTTTGTTTTGGTTCGGCCCGTAGTCACATATGAAATAGCTGATGGGATAAATTTCGCAAAACTTTTCCCTCAAGATCTCTTGCAGGGAAAAGATAATGTCGAACTTAAAGTTGTCAATTATATCCTTTATGGAAATGGAAAGTCCATTCGCGGAATTTATCACACAAGTATTCAATTAGTTCGGACTTGCTTAGTATTGAATTGGGACCAAGAAAAAAAAGGTTCTATAGAAGAGGTTCGTGCTTCCTTTGTTGAGGTAAGGGCAAATGATCTGATTCGCGATTTCATAAGAATTGAGTTAGTAAAGTCTACTATTTCATATGCCGGAAAAAGGTATGATACGGCGGGTTCAGGATTGATTCCCGATAATGGATTAGATCGCACCAATATCAATCCTTTTTATTCCAAAGCGAAGATTCCATTAGTTACCCACCATCAAGGAACTATTGGTACGTTGTTGAATCGAAATAAGGAATGCCAATCTTTGATAATTTTGTCATCATTCAATTGTTCTCGAGTTGGTCCATGTCCATTCAACAGTTCAAAATATAACAATGTGGCAAAAGAATCGAATCCCATAACTCCAATTAGGGATTTGTTGGGTCCCTTAGGTACTATTGTACCTAAAATAGTGAACTTTTATTCATCTTACCATTTCATAACTCATAATCAGATCTTGTTAAACAAATATTGGATACTTGATAATTTTAAACAGACTTTCCAAGTACTTGAAGTACTTAAATACTGTTTAATAGATGAAAATAGGGGGATTTATAATCCCGGCCCGTGCAATAACATCATTTTGAATTCATTCCATTTGAATTGGTGCTTTCTACATCACAATTATTGTGAAGAGACATCCACAATAATTAGCATTGGACAATTTATTTGTGAAAATATATGTCTAGTTAAATATGGACCACACATAAAAAAATCTGGTCAAATTTTAATTGTTCACGTTGACTCCTTAGTTATAAGATCAGCTAAGCCCTATTTGGCTACTCCAGGAGCGACTGTTCGCGGACATTATGGAGAAACCCTTTCTGAAGGAGATACATTAGTTACATTTATATATGAAAAATCCCGATCTGGTGACATAACGCAAGGCCTTCCAAAAGTGGAACAAATCTTAGAAGTGCGTTCGATTGGTTCAATATCGATGAACCTTGAAAGAAGAGTTGAAGGTTGGAACGAGCGTATACCAAGAATTCTCGGAATTCCCTGGGGATTCTTAATTGGAGCTGAGCTAACCATAGCCCAAAGTCGTATCTCTTTGGTTAATAAGATCCAAAAGGTTTATCGATCCCAGGGGGTACAGATCCATAATAGACATATAGAGATTATTGTACGGCAAGTAACATCAAAAGTGTTGGTTTCAGAAGATGGAATGTCTAATGTTTTTTTGCCTGGAGAATTAATCGGATTGTTGCGGGCGGAACGAGCAGGGCGTGCTTTAGACGAAGCGATCTGTTATCGGGCAATTTTATTGGGAATAACGAGGGCATCTCTGAATACTCAAAGTTTCATATCCGAAGCAAGTTTTCAAGAAACTGCTAGAGTTTTAGCAAAAGCTGCTCTACGGGGTCGTATTGATTGGTTGAAGGGTCTGAAAGAAAATGTTGTTCTGGGGGGGATTATCCCTGTCGGTACCGGATTCAAAAAATTAGTGCACCGTTCAAGGCAAGACAAAAACATTCATTTGGAAATCAAAAAGAAAAATCTATTCGAGTTGGAAATGAGAGATATTTTGTTACACCATAGAGAATTTTTTTGTTCTTGCGCCCCAAACAATTTCCATGACACACCAGAAAAATCATTTACGCGATTTCATAATTCCTAAGGTGAGATTTCTTCTTTTTACTTTCTAGTTATTGATTTGGTAATAAAAAAAAATGCACGGTTTGGGCTGTGTATCAACGGTCAATCCCGGTAGAAGGTTCCGTAGGAACAATTATTTATTTGTTAAAAAAAAGCGTGGGAAAAATGACAAGAAGATATTGGAACATCCATTTGGAAGAGATGATGGAGGCTGGAGTTCATTTTGGTCATGGTACTAAGAAATGGAATCCTAGAATGGCCCCTTACATTTCTGCAAAGCGTAAAGGTATTCATATTACAAATCTTACTAGAACTGCTCGTTTTTTATCAGAAGCCTGTGATTTAGTTTTTGATGCAGCAAGCCGAGGAAAAAACTTTTTAATCGTTGGTACCAAAAATAAAGCAGCGGATTTAGTAGCATCAGCTGCAATAAGGGCTCGATGTCATTATGTTAATAAAAAATGGCTCGGTGGTATGTCAACGAATTGGTCCACTACGGAAACGAGACTTCATAAGTTCAGAGACTTAAGAGCAGAACAAAAGATGGGGAAACTCAACCGTCTCCCTAAAAGAGATGCAGCAATGTTGAAGAGAAAATTATCTACTTTGCAAACATATCTGGGTGGGATCAAATATATGACTGGGTTGCCCGATATTGTAATCATCGTTGATCAGCAAGAAGAATATACGGCTCTTCGAGAATGTGTCATTTTGGGAATTCCGACAATTTGTTTAATCGATACAAATTGTGACCCAGATCTCGCAGATATTTCGATTCCAGCCAACGATGACGCTATAGCTTCAATCCGATTGATTCTTAACAAATTAGTATCCGCAATTTGTGAGGGTCGTTCTAGCTATATAAGAAGTCGTTGATTATGATTATGTTATGATTAAGAATAATAAGATTAGTTAATTATTTTGATTTCTTGGATCGGTTACTATTCTTGTCTTGAATTTTTAAAAAGAGATAAAATGGAATATTGATATTATCTTATGTGATTTCTTGGCATTCTAAATATATGATTAATGATGAAAGTAGATAAGTTGAGAAAGAGATGGTTGAATCAAAATAATTCTTTTTTTTTTTAAGTTCGATTTCTGTCAGAGGACAATATGAATGTTATACCATGTTCCATTAAAACACTCAAAGGGTTATACGATATATCAGGTGTAGAAGTAGGCCAACATTTATATTGGCAAATAGGAGGTTTACAAATTCATGCCCAAGTACTTATCACTTCTTGGGTCGTAATTGCTATCTTATTAGGTTCAGTCATCATAGCTGTTCGGAATCCACAAACCATTCCGACCGACGGTCAGAATTTCTTCGAATATGTCCTTGAATTTATTCGAGACTTGAGCAAAACTCAGATTGGAGAAGAATATGGTCCTTGGGTTCCCTTTATTGGAACCATGTTCCTATTTATTTTTGTTTCTAATTGGTCGGGGGCCCTTTTACCTTGGAAAATCATACAGTTACCTCGTGGGGAGTTGGCCGCCCCCACGAATGATATAAATACTACTGTTGCTTTAGCTTTACCCACGTCAGTGGCATATTTTTATGCGGGTCTTACCAAAAAAGGATTGGGTTATTTCGGAAAATACATTCAACCAACTCCAATACTTTTACCAATTAACATCCTAGAAGATTTCACAAAACCTTTATCTCTTAGTTTTCGACTTTTCGGGAATATATTGGCTGATGAATTAGTAGTTGTTGTTCTTGTTTCTTTAGTACCTTCAGTAGTTCCTATACCTGTCATGTTTCTTGGATTATTTACAAGCGGTATTCAAGCTCTTATTTTTGCAACTTTAGCCGCGGCTTATATAGGGGAATCCATGGAGGGTCATCATTGATTAGTTTTCGAAATAGTCTTCTTTTTTTTAAGCTTATCCCAATTGAGGCAATGCGTGGTTCAGGAAAATCTATTTGGTTCTTAGTTGGGGAACATAATAGATAGAAATACATATGTATATACGACTAGAGTTGTAGGAGGAAAGATAGACGATATTACGAAATGGTGGATGGGTTAGGGGGGTCACACTAGATATATGTAATGTCTATAAGTCCAGCCACAGCCCCTGTATGTATATCTTTCGAAGAATTATTCTAGAATCCGATTCAATAGAAAATGCGCGCGGTTTACGTTATGAAAGAAACAAATGTATATGTGATATTAGATATATACTAGTTATATAGGGGTTACCCCTATCTATATTTATATTATTTATTATTTTTATTCGAAGTTTTAGTTACTTCGACTCGATATATTTTAGTGATCAAATAAGTAATAATTCATTGGTTGATTGTATCATTAACCATTTTTTTTTGGTGCGAGGAACCTATCATCATGAATCCACTGATTTCTGCCGCTTCCGTTATTGCTGCTGGATTGGCCGTAGGGCTTGCTTCTATTGGACCTGGAGTTGGTCAAGGTACTGCTGCAGGCCAAGCCGTAGAAGGTATTGCGAGACAACCAGAAGCAGAAGGAAAAATACGAGGTACTTTATTGCTTAGTCTAGCTTTTATGGAAGCTTTAACAATTTATGGACTGGTCGTGGCATTAGCGCTTTTATTTGCAAATCCTTTTGTTTAATTTAACCCTAGAATCTAGAATGAAAATGTAAAAAAGTGTGTTACGTACTTTTTTCTTATTTTATATTAACTCATTGCCGTTTGCTTCTGTGAATTATATCAATACTTTACTCCTACAATTATGTATTTGTTGCGACAATACCCCGGGAAGGACTGATTTGAGGATGAGGAATTGGTGGATTCGCTCGCTTTCTTCCTTCCCGTCCTTCGTTTAGTACGATGGAATTTGGACTTTTCTTTTAGGAAGTGTTTGAACAAAGGAGCTATTTTGCAATTGATACGAGACCTAGGACCTAACTTAATAAGTATCTTATCGGAAACTTCAAAAAAATAAGAAATTATTGAATTTGAGAATTCAATAAATAGATTTAATCTACTCCCATAAAAAAATGGGAAATTAAGAAAAAGAAATCGATCAAAAAAAGGGCGAGCCAAGTGATACAAAAAGAACTCTGTTCTTTGTTAGTCCTATCTATAAGAGGAGAGCATATGCAAAATTTAACCGATTCTTTCGTTTCCTTAGGCCACTGGCCATCCGCCGGGAGTTTCGGGTTTAATACCGATATTTTAGCAACAAATCCAATAAATCTAAGTGTAGTGCTTGGTGTATTGATTTTTTTTGGAAAGGGAGTGTGTGCGAGTTGTATATTTCAAGAATAGGTTGGATCTAACCGGCTGCACTTTATTTATTTATTTATTTTTTATTATTTATTTATGTTAGTTATTTATATTATATATATTTATTATATATTTTTTTATATTTTATATAGTATATATATTTCTAGGATAAATAGGAAAAACAAAGTAGGAAAAAAAGTGCACAATCTCGACGAATTCCTTCTGAATAAATTCATAAATCATATGTAAGAACCATAGCATTTCGTTATTCATTGGTAAGTCAACTTTGATTCTCTATCAACCAATAATGTGAGACCATTAACATGGTTAAAGCTAAACTGTTTGAAGTCCGGGCACAACATGGTACTCTTTCTACCACTACGTTAGTACCGAAATGGTAAAAAAAAATAGTTGGTGATTTTTCTGATATAGAACACTCATATCGATAAAATGATTTGAACCATTTACTAGAATAAATAAAGGACACCCTGCCTTTTTTATCCAATGCCGAATCGACGACCTATGTATAAAAAAGAGGAATTTTTGGATTTGAATAAAAAAAAGGAAAGAAAATATATATAAATATAAATAAATATAAATTTTCAATTAAATAAAGGAACAACTTTGCTGACAATTATATCTTTTTTGTCTGGTCGGAAGAGTCCTCTTAATATTCTGGTCTTGTATCGGTTTTGATATGTTTGAATACAAACAGAAATAGAGAGGATAGGCTCATTACATTAAAAAAAAGATATGGGAGAATGCCCATAAAAAAATTGAGCGTGAGAGCCAAATGAATCAAAAGATTCATGTTTGGTTCGGGAAGAGATCATGGAAGTTGTGAAATTAATGGTTAATGGTAAATCTACTTTCATTAAATGATTTATTAGATAATCGAAAACAGAGGATTTTGAGTACTATTCGAAATTCGGAAGAATTACGTAGAGGAGCCATTGAGCAGCTCGAAAGAGCCCGGGCTCGTTTACGAAAAGTGGAAATGGAAGCAGATGAGTATCGGATGAATGGATACTCTGAAATAGAACGAGAAAAAGTCAATTTGATTAATGCTACTTCTTATAGTTTGGAACAATTAGAAAATTACAAAAATGAAACCCTTCATTTTGAACAACAAAGAGCGATTAATCAGGTCCGACAACAAGTTTTCCAAC